TAATGATATAAGGAAAAATGAAGTAAAGTAAGGTAGACAAAAATCCTTCTTTTTCTTTGAACCCACCCAATCAAAAATTCCCCAATTCTCAAACAAAGGAGAATGAGAATAGAAGAAATCATACTTTCATAGAATATCTTAATTTAATTATATGTAATGATCAATGGATTTGGTTGAATTCTATATCTACACGCGTAAAAATCCTAGCAAGAATTTAATCTACTCTATAAAAATTTTATATATAAAATTGTCCTGGAATTGACCAAGACCCAATAATAATATTATTGTGTAATATTATTGTGTAGAATGGAAATATAGGTGGGGCGTGGCCAAGTGGTAAGGCAACGGGTTTTGGTCCCGGTATTCGGAGGTTCGAATCCTTTCGTCCCAGGTATATACATTGTATCAGAGTAAAAGTATCTTTTGAAAATAACGTTATGTTTAAATGCCTAATATTGGATATAATGTCATTCTTGCTTCTTTTATAATTTATAATGATTCTTTTATGAATCATATCTTTGTTTTTCACAACATACAGATAGTACTAAATATATTTGTTTGTGATCAAGATATGATGGTAACATAGGTCACACCCTAGTTGAATTCAACTAATTAAAAAATAAAATAAAGTATGGCGGATTTTTCATCATATGTTCATTCCCTTCATATTGAAGGGGTTTAGCTACTTAATTTGAAGAAAAACCTTACGTCTCATATCTTTTTTAATTTTCAACGATACATTTTATTTTGAATCACAATAAGAAAGAGCCCTTCTTTCCTATATCTTATTCTTTATCTATTCAAATTAAACTTAAATGGGGTAGCCAAAAATTATTAGGATCTTTTTATTCTAAACAAAAGGAAGGTTATTACATTCAATTAATGGGATTAATGGGATTAAGTCTCTTAAGACAAGACTGGATTTGGGTAAACTAACAAATTACGAGCAAGCGCCCAATCTGGACTTGTTTGTCTTTGTCCCTAGAGAGTATCCTTTCCCCAAAGGGGATCCTTTTTTTTGTTCTGATTCAGCATTCCCAGAGAGTCGTGGGGTAAATAGTTCTTAATTAGTAACAGTAACAGTAGGTCTTCATTTCAATATCTGTGTATGTCCGAATCTCATTAACAACGAATCAAGTTACATATCCATAATAAAGACTGTAGTTCAGTATATCTGATAGGTATGAAAAACCCCTATTCGTTCATCTTATCTTATTAATAAAATTCAAATTGAAAGAACAAGTACCTAAATCTTCTCTTAGATTGGTCTTTTTTATCTATCTCACACAAAAATGGGGTTTTTGTTCAATTAACTTATCTGCTTTAAATCGTTGATGGTTCAATTCGAAAAGAAAAGATATTTTTTTTCTGATAATCAAATTTTTAGTCTTTACTGTAAAACTTTATTCAAATAATGATATCGAAATAGTAAACTTTTTCTATTATAAAAATTTTTAATGATTGCCTTTGAGTTGAATCTTTGGTATTAAAAAAAGTAGGAAATGGGCCATATTGAGTCACTTTAAGATGTAGAGTAAAAAAGAATTCATTTATTCATATTCGTATTCTTTCTATATTTATATTAGTTTTTTTAATAAAAAGTAAAGTGTTGCATTCATACAATAACATACAATAATAGGTGGGGTCTTGCTAAGATTGCTTCAAAAAAATTTTTACCATCTTTGTATAGAAGAAAAAAGGGTATAGATTAAAATGTTTATGTATCGACGGAACCAATGACTATTCATGATTCCATAATTGAATCAATTCCATATGGGTTCCAAATTAGAGGAATGTTTTGTTATGGTAAAACTTCGTTTGAAACGCTGTGGTAGAAAGCAACGTGCGACTTGAAGGACACGATCCGGTGTGGATTTTTATTCTTACATCCGCCATCTTTTCTATGAATGAAGGTGCTCTTGATCCGACATCTGTTCTGTTTTCACTAGAATCCTTATTTTTGTTAGGTTGTAATGAAAAATGTAGTACATGATGGAGCTCGGGTAGAAGCTATGGATTCATCTTTCAGGGGGCAAGAATCTAGGGTTAATACCAATCAATAGGTTGGAACAACTTCGTAAGTATATCAATATATAAATCGAAAGGATCCGATTCAGTCAAGTTTTTAATTCAAAAGTAAAATTTGTTGGAATTGAGAAAGGTCTTTCGATTCAAAGTGTATTGCGCGGGAATCGAGCGTTTATATGATTCTTTGATAGAAAGAAATCACAAAAGGGGTATGTTGCTGCCATTTTGTAAGGATTAAGAAGCACCGAAGTAATGTCTAAACCCACTGATTTAAAACAAAGAAAAAAGGATCCCAGAACAAGGAAACGCCGTTTTTTCAATTGTCTCAATAACTGTATAATATAATAAAGATAAAGATTAAATGAGACAAACAAGAGGGGGTTAAAGACCATTCAAAAAATGAAATAAATTGCCTAAAGATTTTTTTCTTTTAAGCTATTTGAGAATTATCCAACTTGAGTTATGGGTACAAATGACTTTTTTTTAAGGAAGGGGGAAGAAAAAAATGAGTTAAATCCCATTATAATTTATTTTATCAACTTCTTTGCCATTAATTATAATTCTATACGTAGACAAAACTCCAAATCATTTTTTTCTCGAGCCGTACGAGGAGAAAACTTCCTATACGTTTCTAGGGGGGGTCTTGTTCATTTACTTAGATCTATCCCAATGAGCCGTCTATCGAATCGTTGCAATTGATGTGCGATCCCGAAGAGAAGGAAGAGATCTTCGGAACGTAGGTTTTTATGATCCGATAAAGAATCAAAGTTATTTAAACGTTCCTGCTATTCTATATTTCCTTGAAAAGGGCGCTCAGCCCACAGGAACTGTTCGGGATCTTTTAAAAAAGGCGGAGGTTTTTAAGTAGCTTGTTCCTAATCAAACAAACTTTAATTAAGGAAATAAAGAAATAGAAAGGGGTAGTAATTCTTATAATTATATTTTTGTATTTATATATATATATTTTTTTTCTACTTGTTCCTTCTTTATTCCTTTATCTAAACTTTTTTCAGCTATATAGTGCCAATCCAACACAAGCCCTTTTTTTAATAGTATTGAAATAAATTACATTTATTTTGTTTTCCATTGTATTCTTTTCTCAACATTTATATTGACAACAGTGTATCGAACAAATATAATTCATCGTGATAAGTAGATAAATTTATTTCTGTTCGAGAGATTTGATTTTTACCTTATAACCTTATATTATTCAAATGATGGGATTCCTTGGATTCTCTTTAATAGAATATAATTTGAACTAAGATATAATAAGAATAGGGGTTTTGATTGAAAAGTCGATAACATAAGAACTAAGGGGGTGGTCTATAAATTTTGACATTTATCTATCTTTTTCTTTTTTTTATTGTATCTACATAAACTTTTTATATTTGGGTTGCTAACTCAACGGTAGAGTACTCGGCTTTTAAGTGCGGCTAGGATCTTTTACACATTTGGATGAAGCGAGGGATTCGTCCATACCATCGGTAAAGTTTGGAAGACCACGACTGATCCTGAAAGGGAATGAATGGAAAAAATAGCATGTCGGATCAACGAAGATTTCTGAGGAATATTGCATTCTTTCCGAATCGGTACAAACCCTTGTGTTCTTTTTTGAAACGGAACAAAAAGAATTCAATTTCAAGTCGGGTCGGATGAATAAATGGATAGATATAGAGCCCTAACGGCTTCAATTTATTGATTATAGGGAAAAAAGCAACGAGCTTCTGTTCTTAATTTGAACGATTACCCGATCTAATTAGACGTTAAAAATTTATTAGTGCCTGATACGGGAAGAGATTATCCCATGAACGGATTCTTTATTTTTTAATGAATCCTAACTATTGACATTTTCCATTATGGAATAGAAATGTGTGTATAGAAGAAACAGTATATTGATAAAAAAATTCCAAAATCAAAAGAGCGATTTGGTTGAAAAAATAAAGGATTTCTAAGTATTTTGTTATCCTATACGAACATAAATTTTTCGTTTAAATGGAAAAGAGAGGGGAGAGAATCCGTTGATAAGTTTACCTGTATCCGAGGTATCTATTCGTTTATTACTAGAATACCTCGTTTTGACTGTATCGCACTATGTTTCATTGATAACCCCCAAAATCCTCTACCTTTAGTTCAATTAGAATTTCAAATGGAGGAATTCCAAAGATATTTGAAGCTAAATAGATCTCAACAACACTACTTCTTATATCCACTTATCTTTCAGGAGTATATTTATGCACTTGCGCATGATCATGGTTTAAATAGAAATAGATCCATTTTTTTGGAAAATGCAGGTTATAATAAATTCAGCTTACTTATTGTGAAACGTGCAATTGAGCGAATGTATCAGTATGAACAGAAGCATTTGATTCTTTTTGCTAATGATTTTAACCAAAATATTTTTTTTGGACGCAACAAGAATTTTTATTTTCAAATGATATCAGAAGGATTTGCAGTCATTGTAGAAATTCCGTTTTATCTCCGATTATTATCTTCGCTAGAAAGGAAAGGAATTAAATCTCATAATTTACGATCAATTCATTCAATATTCCCTTTTTTAGAGGACAATTTTTCACATTTAATTTATGTATTAGAGATACTAATACCCTACCCAGCCCATCTGGAAATATTGATTCAAACTCTGCGCTACTGGGTAAAAGACGCTTCTTCTTTACATTTATTACGATTCTTTCTCCATGAGTATCGTAGTTGGAATACTCCAAATAAAGCCAGTTCTTGTTTTTCAAAAAGAAATCAAAGGTTTTTCTTCGTCCTATATAATTCTCATCTATGTGAATACGAATCCATCTTCGTCTTTCTTCGTAACCAATCTTCTCATTTATGTTCAACGTCTTTTGGAACCCTTCTTGAACGAATCTATTTCTATGGAAAACTAGAACATCTTGTACTTGTAGAAGCTTTTGCTAAGGCCTTTCAGGCCAATCTATGGTTGTTTAAGGATCCTTTCATGCATT